TACCTCTTGGCCGTGAATATCTGAATAGGACGAACCCGCCTCCGTGGATATCTTTGCTTCGGAACAAAACAATTAGAATTAGGCTCGGTCAACTGGAATGTGTATTATCCATATGGGAGATCTTCCAATTGAGAAGATCCATCGACCTGAGACAAGGTCTATCTATTTTCTTTAGTTATTCAATGAAACCAATGATTCGTTATTGGAGCAGATAGCAACAACCATTTCAGCGGACATGCGTATTTTCCGATGGATTTACATGGTTTCATTAGTAGAAATTGTTTGATGTAGCGAGTAATAGGCTCTTTCGCCATTCAAGAATTCTTGTTTAGGCAGTTCATATCATCCACACATAGTGATCTAAGATTTCAATTCTTCCATGTTTCAGCAGTAGCATATTGTTCCATGGAGCTAAGGCCAAAAAGATGGAAGAAACAAGTGTTTCCACGACTCTACCATCCGGCCAATTCTGTTCCACTTAATCCCCTTTTCATGGGCACATATCTTTACGGCTAAGGAATGGGGAATCTTTCTCCTGTTACATGAATCAAATGTTTCATTTCATCCGGGAAAAGCCATCTCTTTCTCAACAATGTCTTTGTCATTTGATCCAATAGCGTTCCGTTAGATAGGAACAGATTTGATAAATACTGATAACTCTCGGATAGAGTATTAGAACGGAAAGATCCATTAGATAATGAACTATTGGTTCTAAACCATCTCTGGCGATGAATCAACAATTCGAAGTGCTTTTCTTGCGTATTCTTGATGAACCAGCGTTTATATATAGATGTAGGAGGATTTGTTTGGGAAGCAAGAAGCCCCTTTGACATCTCTTCATCTGCAAAGAATTCTCGACGTGAAAACACAGAGACAAAGGGCTGATCTTTGAATAGGGAAAAGAAGGGATCCGCAGGGTCCCAAATGAATTGGCTTGTTCGAAAAAAGCCTTGTTCTTTGGAAGATCTATCTCGTGTCTGGTACTGCATGGTTCCACTCTGCAAGAACTCCGAATCATTCTCTTGAAGCTCATCCTCTTTATGATAAATGATCCATTTTCCCCGAAATGACCCAGTCCAATAGGGAAATCCCAATTCAGTGGGCCTTTCGATACAATCAAATAGATTGCCACAAGGGCGCCATATTCTAGGAGCCCAAACTATGTGATTGAATAAATCCTCCTCTATCTGTTGCGGATCGAGGGCCCCTTCCTCCGATTCGTATTTTTCATATAGAAATCTCTGATCAACGATAGAACAAGATCCATTTTGCATCATATCTAACTGATTCCTTGGTTCGGACCGAAGAAGTAATGTCACTCGATTATTATCAAACTGACTGCAATCTTTTTCTGTCCGTGAGGATCCCGCCAGAGCCAGAGCGCCTTCTACTTCTAATAGTAATAATAGTAATAGGCCATGAACTAGATCAGAATCATTCTCAACGAATCCATAAGAAGTGATCCAATTTTTTTCATCGTGTCTGGATGAAGACCAAAGATCTTGAGCGACCGATCCGGCAGAACAACTCAAAAGATAAAGAAGTATCGTTAATTTCTTCATGCTCGTTCCAAGTTCGAAGTACCATTTGTACAAATAAGAATCCCCTCCCTTACATGATTTCTTCTTCATATAGATAGATATAGGATCTATGGGGCAATTACTTAGAAGTACATTTTGTGCAACAGCCCTTCCTATCTGATAGAAAAGGATCCCATGATCCTGAACCGATCTTATCTGGGATCGAAAATCCCAAGTTTTTCTATGAAGAGCTGATCTAATTGTATTAGTTTCTATAATGGATTTCTTCTGTGTAATACTAATTGATAGGGCCTCATTGATAAGTGCTACAAGATCTCGCGCATTGGAACCCATGGTTATGGACCCGAATCCGTTAGTATGGAACATCTTCTTTTCCAAGTGAAATCCCCTAGTATATGAAAGAATGAAAAAGTGCTTTCGTTGTTGTGGAAGAAGAAGCCTTCGTATCTTAATGCATGTATTTAATTTATTCGGAGCTATTAGAGCGGGATCCACTTTTTGGGGAATATGAGTCGAAGCAATAACAAGAATCTTTCCAGTGGAACATCTTTCACAATCCCTGGAGAGATAGTTCTCTAATAGACCGAGGGATAAGTAATTCGACTCATTCACATGCAGATCATGAATGTTTGGAATCCATATTATGCAAGGAGACATTGCTTTTGCTAATTCGAATTGAAGGGTGATATCAAATCGGTCTATTTTCGGCGTCATATACATAGTTAGCACATTCGTCATAGTTAGCAGCTCCGTATCAATATCAAGGTCATCATCAATATCGATATCGTCACTATCATCAATATCGATATCATCAATAAGATAACCTTTAGGCTTGTCATTCAGGAACTTGTTCGGAAATACCGTAATGAAAGGAACATAGGAGTTTGTCGCTAGGTATTTGACCAAACAGGATCGTCCAGTTCCTATAGAACCTATCACTAAAATACCTCTAGAAGGGG